TGGAATTTCTATTCTGTTTACTGAATCACATGAAATTTTATCCAACTCCATATTTGGAATGAAATGTATGAACTACGTTTGAACGGAGGAATAAAGAGAATTTTCTACTTAAATTGGAAGTTGCAACAGATCAAAATGGAAAGGAATTGATAAAACAGTCCTAGAAACAGAATTCTGTCACTTAGACTTATTAAAGTTAAAGTCATAAGGTTTTGTATATAATAGCAAAACAAAAAGGATTTAAATTATACCATTATTATGATATTACATATTCGAATTTGAGAAAAATAAAAGGATTCGGTATTTGGGAGATAAATACAAAGACAGAAAAATCAGAAACAACATAGGATCCATTTTTTTAGCACTTAACCGTCTTTATGTTAGAGATTTCGTTATTCAAAAAAAAACGATTCGCAGAGAAGAGAAATATTTCTACTTTACTGATTTTTGAATAGAATATGATTTGAAGTGTATAAGAAGGGTTGCACTTATTAAACACGTATGCGGATAGCTATAATATCCGACTTCTCTTTTATTGCTGGTTCTATTCGGGACAGTCCGGGTCGTGTTCTATCAAAAGAGAATTTCTATTTAATGCAAAATTGAAGTGAAGTAGGATAATTTTATGATAATTACCTATAGACAATATATCTAAATAATAGATATCTGTGTAACAATTTATGTTCTGGGGTTTACATATACTGATATGTTTTGTTATAATTGAAATTGAGAAGGATTTTTTGATTGAAAAAATAAATACTGATTAGTTCTGTCTCAATTTGTATTTTCTTATGTCATTAGGAAAACACAATTTGCGATTCAAATCCCAGAATCGTCATTAATTCGAACTAAGCAGTCATTCGAACTAAGCAGTCAATAGTTAATGGTTCAAGTTTGTCGGCTGAAAATCCACATTTGATTTCTCAATAGAAAAGCCAGAGAATGTTTTTAGCATTGTGGATTTTCCAATACTATACAATCAATCGAAGGGATGGATAAAATCCAAAAAGGGTGTTTCTTTTAGGAAAAGGATTAAGGAAAACAGGAGTCAAAATCCAAATACAATAAAACTTCAGCAATCTGGGAAAATTTTCATCTATTTTGTATTATTTTGGCGGCATGGCCGAGTGGTAAGGCGGGGGACTGCAAATCCTTTTTCCCCAGTTCAAATCCGGGTGTCGCCTGATCAACAAAAAAACTCGAAATCTCTTCTTCTCTTCGGTTCCGCTTATAGAACTTGCAGAATTCTTCCCCGTTAGAAGCAGAGGAAACAGACTGTTAATGCTTTGTTGATTCTAAGCATGTGGTCTGAGGGTTTTCTAAACAAAAAAGAGTGTGAATGCTCGTTCGCATCTAGGATTCAAGGAAATATTCGAATCTACTGGTAGAGGGTCTATCAAGACTTCACGATTCCCTTCTATTACTAAGGGAGTGTCTAATGACTGGATCTTGAATCAGATTGTAGAGCCTGAATAGGAAATCTGATTCAATTAAGAGTTTTGGAAGGAGGTGCAATATACGACGGACTCGCGAGAATCTCCGAGTGCTCAGGTATCCAACCAATATTAGATTGGATTGATAATTGACTTTTATAGAAAAAGGGGCAAACAGAAAGAATTTCTTTGCGGCAACCCCTAGACAAGCCCCCTCTTTCAGAGCGATAATGGGGAAGGGGGGTACCGGATCAAATGGGGAAATAGAGGTCTGTAATAGATAGAGATTTCTGGTTTTTCGTGATTTCTCCCTTGTCTGTTTTTACTTACTAAGGTCAACAAAACAAAAAAAGAATAGGCCTTATTATTCTTATTCCTACATTTTCCCATTCCCTTCGGATCTTACTACGTATTTTGCTTGTGTTTAATCTTTCCCGATTCGAAATCATAATCGATTTATTGGATTGGTTTCTCGATAGTGTTCGGTCAGAATCCCTTTTTGACTCTGCGCCATGGATTCCACTATTATTAGGGAGGAATAATGGAAAAATTCCTTCGTATTTATAGAGATAGGGGACATAATTCACATGGATATAGTAAGTCTCGCTTGGGCTGCTTTAATGGTAGTCTTTACATTTTCCCTTTCACTCGTAGTGTGGGGAAGAAGTGGGCTCTAGAAGTACTACTAATTGAGTTGAGGAATCAAACCGTATCAATCGTTTTATAGATCGTTCTGCAACGCGTTTTGAACTATTTAAAATCAAAATCTCTGAATTTCGAATCCCATTGGACTCCAATGGAGTTATCTATGATATGAATCATACTCTTTCTCTCAAAGAGATATTTCAGTGATTCCCGTGTTTGTATTTCGAAAAGAAAGGGATTCCGATGATTGGAAATTTCTTCTAACCTAAAATTCTTCCGAAATTTTCTATTTCAATCAATGGAATGAGCTCTTACTATCTTTATAGATAGATACTGAGAAAGACTAGACTTTTTTTTATTTCTTTCCCTCTTTATTGTTCAAAGAAGAAGACGTTTTGTTAAGTGTATACGCACTTTCTATGAGAAATGATATAGAGATAGTGGTTGTCTAATGAGAGACTATGCAATAATAAGATCTTACCTTGAGCGAGTCACATATGGGGCATTTACCGATTGGTTTCTAATTTTAGAAAGTCGATTTCTGCTTTATCGACTTATTTCATATCATGGTTCGGGCATTAAAAATCGGTGAGGTTTTCTCTTCCTTATTAGTAAAAGGAAAGGAATTAGAATCCTAAGATAAGAGTGATTTCCGATTGATCGGAACAAATCGATGTAGTAAATTGGGTGTTATGTCAATTCCATACAATATATGATATGGAATTAATATACATCTATGAAGAGAATATTGTAGATTGATCTATAAAAACTTAAGCCTTTATCTTTATTCTAGATTACAACTTTATAGACTAAAAGATAGATAGTACGGTAGAAAGAAATAGATGCATCTTTCTTTCTACCATACTATCTATCTCTTAGAATACTGCCGATTATAGTCCGCTCATTTCATTTAAGTTAAGACGCGAAATTGGAATCCTTTTCATTTGACTTCGTCAATTTTTGATAAGAACTCAGAAGGAAAGTTTCGTTCAAATGAATTTGAAAATTCAATTGAATTAATCATTTTGACTGACTGTTTTTACGTAAATGATAAGTAGAAAAGCGGTAGGAACTAGAATGAATAGCGCAGTAGCAATAAATGCAAGAATATTTACTTCCATAATCTCATCGTTTTTTTTTACTTCGCAATAACTCGGGATTTAATCCCCTAGAGATGATAAATATTTCATCTGTAAATTCAATGAATGAATTACCTCTCGATGATCTTGAATCGGATCAATATCATGAATAACAATATCTGATCTATCAAATCAATTCGTCGTCGAGACTTGAATAGTATAACATAGGAAGTTCTTTTATCCATACCGAATCCAAACCTGACCCAATCAATCCAAAATTCCTTTATTTAGAATCCATTTCCTTGTTTTTTTCTATAACCTACCTTGCGTCTTCCTTGTACAATCATCTGATAAAGGATCATCAGATTGCCTTTCCACTTCGATTAGTCACATAGTTACAAATCGAAACAAACAATAAAAGCGAAATGGAAAAATAGAAAAGAAAAAAGAAATAACGACCCCTTATTTGCTTTGGAAATGAAAGTATGCCCCCCGACACCCTTTCATAGTTCATAGAAAGGGAAAAAATGAATTGATCTATTTATGGGATATTGGATCCGTCGGGACTGGCGGGGCTCGAACCCGCAGCTTCCGCCTTGACAGGGCGGTGCTCTAACCAATTGAACTACAATCCCAGGGAAATAAGGGATCTAGCAGAAAATTTGATTCTTTTTTATCTTCGTATGGGGTATTTCTGAAGGACAAGAGGGGGTTAGACCATTTCATGGTAGATTGGCGAATTATTGGGCCGAGCTGGATTTGAACCAGCGTAGACGTATTGCCAACGAATTTACAGTCCGTCCCCATTAACCGCTCGGGCATCGACCCAGGAAGAATCAATTTTAGGCTTATTGGTAATCCATGATCAACTTCCTTTCGCAGTACCCTACCCCCAGGGGAATTCGAATCCCCGCTGCCTCCTTGAAAGAGAGATGTCCTAAACCACTAGACGATGGGGGCCGACTTGTCCAACCGCCCTCATACTATGATCATAGTATGATCAGTTTTTTGAAATTGTCAATATAATGGAATGATATGATTAGATCCAAAGAATCTTTCCGTTTTTCAGAATTGTATAGAATTGTTGGATTCGTCATTGATATTCATCATCAATCGACATTCTCTATATAAATTTACTAAAATCAATCTAGTAAGCGGGATCAAGAAGTTATCAAAAATTTTCTCTAAGACTTTAGTTCAAGGGGACAAGTAGAATCTCTTCATCACAGAAATATCTTGAAATTTCTTTTATGTCGAATTGGTAAGTGTACATGTATGTTATGTACCAATCAAGCCAATTTTGTTTTGATAGGGATCATCTCAATAAAAAAAATTAAGGCGGGTCTTGAAACAATTCATTTTAGCCTAGACTTGCTAGGCAAATCCATTTGATTATTCCAAAATCAGCCACTAGCCACCATGAGTCTACTGCATATACTTATGTATATAATATATGTGCATATAGAAATTTTATCCACATAGTGATTCGTTCGGGAATTAAATCAAATAAGCCCTTTTAACTCAGTGGTAGAGTAACGCCATGGTAAGGCGTAAGTCATCGGTTCAAATCCGATAAAGGGCTTTAATTTTTTTTTTCATAAAAGTCCAGTCATAGTATTCAGAAAATAGAGATCTTTTTTTTATTTAGTTGAAATAAAAAAGGAACTAACAAAATAATACGTTATCATTATACTGAATACTGAGTTAGAGTATAGTAGTTCTAGTTAGAAAGTCGGTAAATATTCATTATTATGAATACGCCCCTTGAATCATCAAAGATCTCTATTTTGCATTATACCAATCAAATCCATTGGAAAGATTCGAAATCAACAAAAGAAAAAGT